CTTCGAAAGTAAGTAAATACATACGAAACATATAAAATGCAGTTAATCCTGCTGTGTAGCAAGCTATTATCGAAAAAATCGGTGAATACAACCAACTATCATTAATAATTTCGTCTTTGGACCAAAAACAAGCGAGGGGTGGAATACCACAAAGAGAAAGTGTACCTAAAAAAAAAGTTGTTTTTGTAATTGGCATATATTTGGTTAAACCACCCATAAGAACCATGTTCTGGCTCTTAGCTGGAGAATACCCAACAATGGGTTCCATGGAATGAATGATTGATCCAGACCCTAAAAACAATAATGCTTTAGAATAAGCATGAGTGATCAAATGGAATAAAGCGGCTCGATAAGAACCTATACCCAAAGCTAACATAATGTATCCCAATTGAGACATCGTGGAATAAGCTAAACTTCTCTTAATATCTCTTTGAGCAAGAGCCAAGGTAGCTCCTAATAGTACCGTTATTACACCTATCAAAGAAATGATATTCATCATGTAAGGTATGGCTATGAAAAGAGGAAGAAGCCGAGCTACAAGAAAAATTCCTGCGGCTACCATAGTAGCCGCATGTATAAGAGCCGAAATAGGAGTAGGTCCTTCCATAGCATCAGGTAACCATACATGAAGTGGGAATTGCGCAGATTTAGCAACTGCACCGAGGAATAATAAGAAGGCGCAGAGCGTAGCAAATGAAGAATTAATCTCATTGTTATTAATGATCGAATCGTTGAATATTTCGAATAAATCCTGAAACTCGAAACTACCTGTTATTAAATAAAAACCTAGGATTCCTAATAATAAACCAAAATCCCCCACACGATTAGTCACAAACGCTTTTTGACAAGCATTTGCTGCAATTGGTCGGGTAAACCAAAAACCTATTAACAGATAGGAACACATTCCCACTAGTTCCCAAAAAATGTGGATTTGTATCAAATTGGGACTAGTAACTAATCCCAGCATCGCAGTATTGAAAAAACTCATATAAGAAAAAAATATCAAATATCCTCGGTCATGAGACATATAATTATCACTATAGATAAGAACCATGATTCCAACAGTAGTGATTAATATCGACATAATAGAAGTAAGTGGATCAATCAAGTAGCCGAACTCTAAGGAAAAATCACTAGTAATGCTCCAAGACCATAGATATTCATAAATTGAGCTACCATTTATTTGCTGGATCGCCAGCTTGGCGGAAAAGAGCATAACTATACTTAATAAAAAAACAGCGGGAAAAGTCCATATACGACGAATATTTTTTGTTGCTGTCGGAATAAGCAGGAGTCCCAATCCTATTAATATAGTAACTAGAAGCGGAACGAAGGGTATAATCCATGCATATTGATATGTGCGTTCCATAATAATAAAATTAAATCAAAACTTTTTATTCTATTTTCTTCTAATTAATTATATTAATTATTGTTTCCAATTCATATTCATCATCAGTTATTATTTATTTTTGAAACACAAAGCAAAACAAGGATACGTAAAAGAAAGAATATTCTTTTTTATTAATCTCGCTCTTCCCCAACTATTTCAAATTTAACCCAAGGAGTTACAATTGAATTGGTCAAATTATATAATTAAGCAAATTATTGGTTAATACTAGGGGTTAAGTAGTTATTAGCTTTTAATATGGATCATGAGATCCACAAATAACTCGACCCAACAAGATCTTTATCCGAAATCATTAACTAATTTCAATTTCATTTTAAACTGATTGATTGGCTTCCACCGGAACTTGTGGGAAATTCTATGATACTTGTAACCACCCGTATAGGTGAAGTAAGAAGGTGAAGTAAGAGGTTACTTAAATTGCCTTAATCAAGTTCAAGTAATGGATCATGGAACAAAAGTCTTGTTTGAATCGTGGGGACGCTATGCTTTAATTTGATCAATTGATAGAGAAAATCTTATTGTTTTATCTCATTTAGGTAATGTAATGAATTTCTGGCTATTGTTATTAAATGTATCACGGCGGTAGGTATATGTACGTTATGTTATTGTTATATATGCTATATTTTTTTTTATAGACCGAGATAGGAATTGGAACCTTTTCTTTGATTTTTCTTTTTTATCTTATTTATCAGCGGGAGTCAATTTCATCGGTAGTTGATACCATCGATCCCAAGGAATGGAGATATGAAGCAATCCGTACAATTTTCTTTCTTCTGACATTGTCATTGTATGCAATAATAATGATAATGAACACTTCAAAAAGAAAAAAAAGAGTTATATTTTTTTTTCTATGAGAGTTATACTTAGCGAATCGTATCTCCTTTCTTTTTATTCTCCAACTTTAGTTTTGGTCCCTAGCAATAATTATATGCTATATGCGCGTATTTGTATGTTATGAAGAACATCTATAAACTAAATAATAGATATATGAATAGAAAGAATTAATGATCTATATTGAGCAATACATGTCTTTCACATTCAACTTAAAAAAGTTAATAACTTGTTTTTTTGCATGGCGGTTCCAAAAAAACG